AATAAGCAAGAATACTATTTCTACGTAAAATCCCATTTATGGGTATTTCAATCGAGATACCAGAACGGGGCATTAGTTCTTTCTCCCGTTCTTGATCATATTGGAATGGGATGATGAATCTATTTCTTCGCCTTTTCGCCAATAAATCAGAATTCTCGTGGAGAATGGCAGTATATAGGAAATTCCAATGACCATTAGATATGATTCGATCAGGTCCTGAATAATCAAGAATCCCCTTCCCTTTTTTACTGGAAGGATCCGAACTAAACAATTTGTGTCTCACTCGATCATTAGTCACTGAGAGGTCAGAAATATATCTCCGTTCGACAGAAAGAGAATGAACATTCATTTGATCTTGATCCTTGTGGAGCGAAAAAGTGACTATACTGGATCTGCACGGACCTCCTGATAATATCCATAAATGACTTGTTTTTGGTAAGAGATGAACATTACCATATATATATTCAGGCGCATGGTACACATCGGTACTCCAGTGCATTTCTCCCTCTGAGTCAGAATAAATATGTTTTCGAACCCTCTCTTTAAAATTGAAAGTGGATGTTCCAGCGCGAATCTCAGCAATCACTTGTTCTGACTCTACATATTGATCGTTTTGAACTAAAAGAAAACTTTTTGGTGGAATATTCACATTATGTAGAATATCCTGACTCTCAATAGTTACATACAGGTCTATATAACATAGAAAAGCAGGATGTCCATGACGTGTACGTGTGGGATGAACCAAATCCTCATTGAATTTTATTTTTCCATTAGAAGGAGCTCGTACATGTTCTGCAGTACCACCTGTAAATACTCCACCGGTATGAAAAGTTCTTAATGTTAGTTGAGTCCCTGGTTCCCCAATTGATTGACCTGCAATAATACCTACTGCTTCTCCCAATTCGACCAGGTCGCCATGAGTGGGACTCCGACCATAACATAATCTACAGATCCAAGATGTACTCCTGCAAATAAAGGGGGTTCGAATATATATTGATTGTGCTCGAAAGGTTATGAATCGATTGACAAGTCCAATACCAATATCTTGATTTCGAGTGGCAATGCATCGTAGACCCATATATATATCGTCTGCTAATACACGACCAATTAGTGTTTGGATCAAAATTTTTTCCGTCATCCCATTTCGAGGACTCACGGAAATACCTCGGATAGTGCCACAATCTGTTCTACGCACAACAATGTGTTGAACTACTTCAACAAGTCTACGCGTGAGGTATCCAGCATCTGATGTTCGTACAGCAGTATCCACAACTCCTTTGCGGGCTCCGTAGCAGGAAATTATATATTCCGTTAAAGAAAGTCCTTCGCGTAAATTGCTTTGAATGGGTAAATCAATCATTTGTCCTTGGGGGTCCGACATTAATCCTCTCATACCTACTAATTGGTGTACCTGAGATGCATTTCCTCTAGCTCCCGAAAAGGACATTATATGGACTGGATTAGAAGGATCAGTCATCCTAAAATTAGGATGCATTTCTTGTCTCAAATATTCACTTGTAGCATACCATATCTCAATGGATTGACGCAATTTTTCTACCGCGTGTACATTCCCATAATGATGGTGCTTTTCTAAAATCAAACTTTGTTGTTCAGCATCTTGGACTAGCCATCCCTTAGAAGGTATTGTTAAAAGATCATCAATTCCTAATGAAATGGATGTAGCAGTGGCTTGCTGGAAACCCAGAGTCTTTACTTGATCCAGGATGTGCGATGTATATGCCATTCCGAAGTGATCTATTAATCTGCTAATAAGTCGTTTCATGGCAGTTGCATCTATCACTTTATTGTGAAAAACCAGATCGGCCCGTTCTGCCATAAGTACCTCCATATTCCGCTGAGTAGGATTCGACAATGGGTTTGAGTCAGTGATTTGAAGACTTCCTTTCCTCGATCTTGATTCACGTAGAAATTCAGGAATTATGATACCGGTTGAGCCGTAGAGAACCGAATTCCCACGGTATCATATCACATAATTACTTAGCTTAGGTATCGTATGAGTAGGCCCGACAAAACCCTTGTATGGCTTCTTCTATTTCTCGATAAAAAGAAATATGACCAACAGTTGTTCGAATGTATATACAAAGGATTTCTTTTTTTACACTTCTTACTATTAGATAGTGCCCATAAATCTCATGATAGGTACCCAAAGATTCATATTGAACTTCGATGGGAACTTCTCTTGAGGCAATGACACGTTGATCGAGTCGCCACCGGAGCCACAAAGGACTATCTAAATTGATTCGTTTCTGCCGATAAGCTCCAAGTGCATCATAGGAACTACAAAAATAGGGTTCTTTCTCTTTCGTATACTTATTATCGTCAACCGTTTCATTTTGATAGTTTATTCGATTACATGGATTATACCTATTTGAACAAATACCTCGACGATTCCCGATCGTTAATATATAGAGTCCAATAAGCATATCTTGAGTTGGTACGGAAATGGGATCTCCAATAGCTGGAGACAAGAGATTCATAT